TTTTCCTTTTACTTAATGATAATGAAGGGCCACAAAAAAGAGAACGGGTCTTCTTATTCCTACATATTAGTAACATTCCCCTTGAGACTTCCAAAGAAAGGCGTGACTGCGTATCTTGTTTAATGTTTCCCGATTCCACTAGAAATCATATAAGAACTTGTTAGAAGTGGATTTATGGGAGTCTTTCAGCAAAGGTCTTGGGTCAGAATCCTTTTTTGACTCTGCACCAGTGATTCCACTATTATTAGTAAACAATAATGGAATAATTCCTTCATATTCATAGAGATAGGGGACATAATTCACATGGATATAGTAAGTCTCGCTTGGGCTGCTTTAATGGTAGTCTTTACATTTTCCCTTTCACTCGTAGTATGGGGACGAAGTGGACTCTAGAGATACTACTAATTGAGTTGAAGAATCAAACTGTATTACTTTTTTATAGTTATAGATTTTTTCTAGATCGTTCTGCAAAGCCTTTTTTTTTTTTCTTTTATTAACTTTATTTTCTTTTTTCTTTTATTAACTTTATTTTCTTTTAGTAATATATGCCCAATATTGTTTTTCCTTAATTGATTTTATTCTTTTTTTAATGGATACCAGGATTCATATTGAAAATAATAAGAGATCTAGAAATTAGAAAATCGTAAGAGTTGCCTTTCGATTATTTCAGATTGATTGGAATTAACAAAAATAAAATAGATGAAGCAAAGAAATCGAATTGAGATACTATGTACATTACATATATTTAATTGATATTAACATGTATGAAGATAGATATACATATTGTAGATTGATCTTGTAGATTGATCCCTATTCGGTGTGTATCTTTCTACATTATAATAATTAAAATAGATAGTATGGTAGAAAGATTCCTATAGGAATCTTTCTACCATACTATCTACTATTGGATCTCATAGGTTACTGTTAATTCTAGTCCGTTCATTTCATTTAAGACGTGAGTGAAATTGGAATTTTTTTTTTCTTAAATCATTGATAAGAACTAAGAAGTCAAGTTTCATTCAAATTAATCACTTAATCACTTTGGCTGACTGTTTTTACGTATATTATAAGCAAAAAGGCAGTAGGAACTAGAATGAACAGTGCAGTAGCAATAAATGCGAGAATATTTACTTCCATAATCTCATCGTTTCGTTTTTTTTTTTTTACTTCGCAATAACTCGGGATTTAATCCCATAGAGATGATAAACCTTTCGCTTGTAAATTCAATGGGATGAATTACATTTCGATGATATCGAATCGGATCCATATCATGAATAACAATATCTGAGCTATTAACTCGATTCATCGTCGAGAATTGAATAGTATAACATAAGCGGATCCTTTATCCACACACCGAATACAAACTTTGATTCCTGATTCAATTAAAAGAATTCCTTTAGTTTATACTTTAAATAAATACTTTCTTTTGATTTATCATTCTTTGTCATTCTGTCTTTTCTATAACCTACCACTTTCCTTGTACAACCATCTAAGCGCTTTCCACTTCCATTGTTTACAAATGATTTACAAATAAAACCCAAACAAAGAATCGAAACGAAATAGAAAAAAAAAGAAAGATACCATTGGGAATGAAATTATACCTTTTGTACCCAGTTTAACAGAAAATGGAGAGATATATTGATGTATTTTTTTATTGGATTTGGATCCGTCGGGACTGACGGGGCTCGAACCCGCAGCTTCCGCCTTGACAGGGCGGTGCTCTGACCAATTGAACTACAATCCCGGGGAAATCAAATGTACAGCATAGATATTCTTATGATTTCATTCAAACCATTTTTATTTAGATTCAAATCGCCGTGTTTTATGTGTTTTAATAGAGACGCAGGTGAGATATTGATATCCACATGGATATACACTTTCGTGAGAGCAGCACGGATTACTAGTAATCCTTTCATTATTGCCAAATCGATTGATAATCCATTTTTTCAATGAAAAAAGGTCTTTTTTTTGTCTTTACTTTATTTCTATTTATCTATATTTATATTATATATTTCTATTTATTAAATAGAAATCTTTTTTTTTTCATTATACTTTATACCTGATATGAATCTAGATCGTTAGCAAGATCAGAATTTATGGGAACAAATCAAAAAATCAATAGAGGTAGGGATAGATCAGAAAATTTGACTTTTTTTATTCTTTCTTATATGCTTCTATGGAATTTCTGGAAAACAAAAGGGGGTTATATCATTTCATGGTGGATCAGCGAATTTTTGGGCCGAGCTGGATTTGAACCAGCGTAGACATATTGCCAACGAATTTACAGTCCGTCCCCATTAACCGCTCGGGCATCGACCCAGGAAGAAAAAATTCTAGGCTTATTGATAATCCACGATCAACTTCCTTTCGTAATACCCTACCCCCAGGGGAAGTCGAATCCCCGCTGCCTCCTTGAAAGAGAGATGTCCTGAACCACTAGACGATGGGGGCATACTTGCCCGACCGCCATCATACTATGCTCATAGTATGAACAGTTTTT